TGAACATTCATTTGATCTTGATCCTTGTGGAGCGAAAAAGGCACTATACTGGATCTGCACAGAGCTCCTGATAATATCCATAAATGACTTGTTTTGGGTAAGAGATGAACATTACCATATTTATATTCAGGTGCATGGTACACATCGGTACTCCAGTGCATTTCTCCCTCTGAGTCAGAATAAATATGTTTTCGAACTTTCTCTTTAACTTTATTAAAATTGAAAGTGGATGTTCCAGCGCGAATCTCAGCAATCACTTGTTCTGATTCTACATATTGATCGTTTTGAACTAAAAGAAAACTTTTGGGTGGAATATTCACATTATGTAGAATATCGTGACTCTCAATAGTTACATACAGGTCTATATAACATAGAAAAGCAGGATGCCCATGACGTGTACGTGTGGGATGAACCAAATCCTCATTGAATTTAATTTTTCCCTTAAAAGGAGCTCGTACATGTTCTGCAGTACCACCTGTGAATACTCCACCGGTATGAAAAGTTCTTAATGTTAGTTGAGTCCCCGGTTCGCCGATTGATTGACCCGCAATAATACCTACTGCTTCTCCTAATTCGACCAGGTCGCCATGAGTGGGACTCTGACCATAACATAATCGACAGATCCAAGATATACTCCTGCAAAGAAAGGGGGTTCGAATATATATTGGTTGTGTTCGAAAGGTTATGAATCGAGTGACAAGTCCAACCCCAATATCTTTATTTTGAGCGGCAATGCAACGTGGGCCCATATATATATTGTATGCTAATACACGACCAATTAGTGTTTGGACCCAAATTCTTTCCGTCATCCCATTTCTAGGACTCACGGAAATGCCTCGGGTAGTGCCACAATCTGTTCTACGTACAACAATGTGTTGAACTACTTCAACAAGTCTACGCGTGAGGTATCCAGCATCTGATGTTCGTACAGCAGTATCCACAACTCCTTTGCGGGCTCCATAGCAGGAAATGATATATTCTGTTAAAGAAAGTCCTTCGCGTAAATTGCTTTGAATCGGTAAATCAATCATTTGTCCTTGGGGATCCGACATTAATCCTCTCATACCTACTAATTGGTGTACCTGAGATGCATTTCCTCTAGCTCCCGAAAAGGACATTATATGGACTGAATTAGAAGGATCAGTCATCCTAAAATTAGGATGCATTTCTTGTCTCAAATATTCACTTGTAGCATACCATATCTCAATGGATTGGCGTAATTTTTCTACTGTGTGTACATTCCCATAATGATGGTGCTTTTCTAAAATGAAACTTTGTTGTTCAGCATCTTGGACTAGCCACCCCTTAGAAGGTACTGTTAAAAGATCATCAATTCCTAATGAAATGGATGTAGCAGTGGCTTGCTGGAAACCCAGAGTCTTTACTTGATCCAGGGTGTGCGATGTATATGCCATTCCGAAGTGATCTATTAATCTGCTAATAAGTCGTTTCATGGCAGACCCATCTATCGCTTTATTGTAAAAGAACAGATCAGCCCATTCTGCCATAAGTACTTCTCTATTCCGCTGAGTAGGATTCGCCAATGGGTTTGAGTCAGTGATTCGAAGACCTCCTTTACTGGATCTCGATTCATGTAGAAATTAAGGAATTATGATTCCAGTTGAACCGGAGAGATCCAAATTCCCGCGGTATTACATAATTCCTTAGCTTAGGTACCGTATGAGTAGGCCTGACAAAACCCCTGTATGGCTTCTTCTATTTCTCGAGAAAAAGAAATATGACCAACAGTGGTTCGGGTGTATATACAAAGGGTTTGTTTTTTTATACGTCTTACTATTAGATAGTGCCCATAAATTTCATGATAGGTACCCAAAGATTCATATTGAACTTCGACAGGAACTTCTCTTGAGGCAATGACACGTTGATCTAGTCGCCACCGAAGCCACAAAGGACTATCTAAATTGATTCGTTTCTGCTGATAAACTATAAGTACATCGTAGGAACTACAAAAATAGGGCTCTTTCTCTTTCGTAGTATATTTATACTTATAATCATTAACTGTTTCATTTTGATAGTTTATGCGATTCCATGGATTATACCTATTTGCACAAATACCTCGACGATTCCCGATCGTTAATACATAGAGTCCAATAAGCATATCTTGGGTTGGTACCGAAATGGGATCTCCAATAGCCGGAGAAAAGAGATTCATATGAGAAAACATAAGTAAACGAGCCTCCGCTTGCGCTTCCAAAGATAAAGGTACATGAACAGCCATTTGATCCCCATCAAAGTCTGCATTGAATCCTTTACGAACTAATGGATGTAAACAAATAGCACGTCCACCCCCTAAAATGGGCTGGAACGCCTGTATGCCTAATCTATGCAGGGTGGGCGCTCTATTCAACAATACAGGATGCCCCTGCATAACTTCTTGAAGTATTTCCCATACAATGGGTTCTTTTTCCCGAATTTGACTTTTAGCAATTCCTATGTTAGAAGCGATATGTCGTCTGATTAAACCACGAATGACAAATGT